TGTTTACTGAATCACATGAAATTTTATCCAACTCCATATTTGGAATGAAATGTATGAACTACGTTTGAACGGAGGAATAAAGAGAATTTTCTACTTAAATTGGAAGTTGCAACAGATCAAAATGGAAAGGAATTGATAAAACAGTCCTAGAAACAGAATTCTGTCACTTAGACTTATTAAAGTTAAAGTCATAAGGTTTTGTATATAATAGCAAAACAAAAAGGATTTCAATTATACCATTATTATGATATTACATATTCGAATTTGAGAAAAATAAAAGGATTCGGTATTTGGGAGATAAATACAAAGACAGAAAAATCAGAAACAACATAGGATCCATTTTTGTAGCACTTAACCGTCTTTATGTTAGAGATTTCGTTATTCAAAAAAAAAACGATTCGCAGAGAAGAGAAATATTTCTACTTTACTTTACTGATTTTTGAATAGAATATGATTTGAAGTGTATAAGAAGGGTTGCACTTATTAAACACGTATGCGGATAGCTATAATATCCGACTTCTCTTTTATTGCTGGTTCTATTCGGGACAGTCCGGGTCGTGTTCTATCAAAAGAGAATTTCTATTTAATGAAAAATTGAAGTGAAGTAGGATAATTTTATGATAATTACCTATAGACAATATATCTAAATAATAGATATCTGTGTAACAATTTATGTTCTGGGGTTTACATATACTGATATGTTTTGTTATAATTGAAATTGAGAAGAATTTTTTGATTGAAAAAATCAATACTGATTAGTTCTGTCTCAATTTGTATTTTCTTATGTCATTAGGAAAACACAATTTGCGATTCAAATCCCAGAATCGTCATTAATTCGAACTAAGCAGTCAATAGTTAATGGTTCAAGTTTGTCGGCTGAAAATCCACATTTTTTTTCTCAATAGAAAAGCCAGAGAATGTTTTTAGCATTGTGGATTTTCCAATACTATACAATCAATCGAAGGGATGGATAAAATCCAAAAAGGGTGTTTCTTTTAGGAAAAGGATTAAGGAAAACAGGAGTCAAAATCCAAGTACAATAAAACTTCAGCAATCTGGGAAAATTTTCATCTATTTTGTATTATTTTGGCGGCATGGCCGAGTGGTAAGGCGGGGGACTGCAAATCCTTTTTCCCCAGTTCAAATCCGGGTGTCGCCTGATCAACAAAAAAACTCGAAATCTCTTCTTCTCTTCGGTTCCGCTTATAGAACTCGCAGAATTCTTCCCCGTTAGAAGCAGAGGAAACAGACTGTTAATGTTTTGTTGATTCTAAGCATGTGGTCTGAGGGTTTTCTAAACAAAAAGAGTGTGAATGCTCGTTCGCATCTAGGATTCAAGAAAATATTTGAATCTACTGGTAGAGGGTCTATCAAGACTTCACGATTCCCTTCTATTACTAAGGGAGTGTCTAATGACTGGATCTTGAATCAGATTGTAGAGCCTGAATAGGAAATCTGATTCAATTAAGAGTTTTGGAAGGAAGTGCAATATACGACGGACTCGCGAGAATCTCCGAGTGCTCAGGTATCCAACCAATATTAGATTGGATTGATAATTGACTTTTATAGAAAAAGGGGCAAACAGAAAGAATTTCTTTGCGGCAACCCCTAGACAAGCCCCCTCTTTCAGAGCGATAATGGGGAAGGGGGGTACCGGATCAAATGGGGAAATAGAGGTCTGTAATAGATAGATATTTCTGGTTTTTCGTGATTTCTCCCTTGTCTGTTTTTACTTACTAAGGTCAACAAAACAAAAAAAGAATAGGCCTTATTATTCTTATTCCTATATGTTCCCATTCCCTTCGGATCTTACTACGTATTTTGCTTGTGTTTAATCTTTCCCGATTCGAAATCATAATCGATTTATTGGATTGGTTTCTCGATAGTGTTCGGTCAGAATCCCTTTTTGACTCTGCGCCATGGATTCCACTATTATTAGGGAGGAATAATGGAAAAATTCCTTCGTATTTATAGAGATAGGGGACATAATTCACATGGATATAGTAAGTCTCGCTTGGGCTGCTTTAATGGTAGTCTTTACATTTTCCCTTTCACTCGTAGTGTGGGGAAGAAGTGGGCTCTAGAAGTACTACTAATTGAGTTGAGGAATCAAACCGTATCAATTTTTTTATAGATCGTTCTGCAACGCGTTTTGAACTATTTAAAATCAAAATCTCTGAATTTCGAATCCCATTGGACTCCAATGGAGTTATCTATGATATGAATCATACTCTTTCTCTCAAAGAGATATTTCAGTGATTCCCGTGTTTGTATTTCGAAAAGAAAGGGATTCCGATGATTGGAAATTTCTTCTAACCTAAAATTCTTCCGAAATTTTCTATTTCAATCAATGGAATGAGCTCTTACTATCTTTATAGATAGATACTGAGAAAGACTAGACTTTTTTTTATTTCTTTCCCTCTTTATTCTTCAAAGAAGAAGACGTTTTGTTAAGTGTATACGCACTTTCTATGAGAAATGATATAGAGATAGTGGTTGTCTAATGAGAGACTATGCAATAATAAGATCTTACCTTGAGCGAGTCACATATGGGGCATTTACCGATTGGTTTCTAATTTTAGAAAATCGATTTATGCTTTATCGACTTATTTCATATCATGGTTCGGGCATTAAAAATCGGTGAGGTTTTCTCTTCCTTATTAGTAAAAGGAAAGGAATTAGAATCCTAAGATAAGAGTGATTTCCGATTGATCGGAACAAATCGATGTAGTAAATTGGGTGTTATGTCAATTCCATACAATATATGATATGGAATTAATATATATCTATGAAGAGAATATTGTAGATTGATCTATAAAAACTTAAGCCTTTATCTTTATTCTAGATTACAACTTTATAGACTAAAAGATAGATAGTATGGTAGAAAGAAAGATGCATCTATTTCTTTCTTACATACTATCTATCTCTTAGAATACTGCCGATTATAGTCCGCTCATTTCATTTAAGTTAAGACGCGAAATTGGAATCCTTTTCATTTGACTTCGTCAATTTTTGATAAGAACTCAGAAGGAAAGTTTCGTTCAAATGAATTTGAAAATTCAATTGAATTAATCATTTTGACTGACTGTTTTTACGTAAATGATAAGTAGAAAAGCGGTAGGAACTAGAATGAATAGCGCAGTAGCAATAAATGCAAGAATATTTACTTCCATAATCTCATCGTTTTTTTTACTTCGCAATAACTCGGGATTTAATCCCCTAGAGATGATAAATATTTCGTCTGTAAATTCAATGAATGAATTACCTCTCGATGATCTTGAATCGGATCAATATCATGAATAACAATATCTGATCTATCAAATCAATTCGTCGTCGAGACTTGAATAGTATAACATAGGAAGTTCTTTTATCCATACCGAATCCAAATTTGGATTCCTGACCCAATCAATCCAAAATTCCTTTATTTAGAATCCATTTCCTTGTTTTTTTCTATAACCTACCTTGCGTCTTCCTTGTACAATCATCTGATAAAGGATCATCAGATTGCCTTTCCACTTCGATTAGTCACATAGTTACAAATCTAAACAAACAATAAAAGCGAAATGGAAAAATAGAAAAGAAAAAAGAAATAACGACCCCTTATTTGCTTTGGAAATGAAAGTATGCCCCCCGACACCCTTTCATAGTTCATAGAAAGGGAAAAAATGAATTGATGTATTTATGGGATATTGGATCCGTCGGGACTGGCGGGGCTCGAACCCGCAGCTTCCGCCTTGACAGGGCGGTGCTCTAACCAATTGAACTACAATCCCAGGGAAATAAGGGATCTAGCAGAAAATTTGATTCTTTTTTATCTTCGTATGGGGTATTTCTGAAGGACAAGAGGGGGTTAGACCATTTCATGGTAGATTGGCGAATTATTGGGCCGAGCTGGATTTGAACCAGCGTAGACGTATTGCCAACGAATTTACAGTCCGTCCCCATTAACCGCTCGGGCATCGACCCAGGAAGAATCAATTTTAGGCTTATTGGTAATCCATGATCAACTTCCTTTCACAGTACCCTACCCCCAGGGGAATTCGAATCCCCGCTGCCTCCTTGAAAGAGAGATGTCCTAAACCACTAGACGATGGGGGCCGACTTGTCCAACCGCCCTCATACTATGATCATAGTATGATCAGTTTTTTGAAATTGTCAATATAATGGAATGATATGATTAGATCCAAAGAATCTTTCCGTTTTTCAGAATTGTATAGAATTTTTGGATTCGTCATTGATATTCATTATCAATCGACATTCTCTATATAAATCTACTAAAATAAATCTAGTAAGCGGGATCAAGAAGTTATCAAAAATTTTCTCTAAGACTTTAGTTCAAGGGGACAAGTAGAATCTCTTCATCACATGATTCGATGAAATATCTTGAAATTTCTTTTATGTCGAATTGGTAAGTGTACATGTATGTTATGTACCAATCAAGCCAATTTTGTTTTGATAGGGATCATCTCAATAAAAAAAAATTAAGGCGGGTCTTGAAACAATTCATTTTAGTCTAGACTTGCTAGGCAAATCCATTTGATTATTCCAAAATCAGCCACTAGCCACCATGAGTCTACTGCATATACTTATATATATAATATATGTGCATATAGAAATTTTATCCACATAGTGATTCGTTCGGGAATTAAATCAAATAAGCCCTTTTAACTCAGTGGTAGAGTAACGCCATGGTAAGGCGTAAGTCATCGGTTCAAATCCGATAAGGGGCTTTCATTTTTTTTTTCATAAAAGTCCAGTCATAGTATTCAGAAAATAGAGGTCTTTTTTTTATTTAGTTGAAATAAAAAAGGAACTAACAAAATAATACGTTATCATTATACTGAATACTGAGTTAGAGTATAGTAGTTCCAGTTAGAAAGTCGGTAAATATTCATTATTATGAATACGCCCCTTGAATCATCAAAGATCTCTATTTTGCATTATACCAATCAAATCCATTGGAAAGATTCGAAATCAACAAAAGAAAAAGTAAGTGGACC